CTTGAATCCACAAGCCCCGGCAGAGGACCAAGAAATTACCCGACCCCGTACATCTGTAACAGTCACAATGGTATTGTTGAAACTTGCTTGAACATGAATAACTCCCTTGGGGATTCTACGTGTATTCTTACGTGAACCAATACGTCTATTTCTACGCGAACCAATTTTTGGTATAGGTTTTGCCATATTTTATCATCTCATAAATATAAGTCAGAGATATATGGATATATCCATTTCATGTCAAAACAGATCTTTATTCTTTTTTTTTTTTTTACTTATTTTATTTATTTGTACATCTGTACATCGGGTCCTTTAGATTTCGAGAGTCTTTTTGTTTTAGAAAGATTATCCTTGTCTTTGTTTATGTCTCGGGTTAGAACAAATTACTATAATTCGTCCCCGCCTACGGATCAATCGACATTTTTCACAAATTTTACGAACGGAGGCCCTTATTTTCATATTTGTCATTCCTTTTTTTAATTCCGAATCTACTTATTGGAAGAAAATAAGTTTCTTGAAATTTTTAATTTCGAATTGTATCCTCACGAAAGAATGTTGAAATTGAAAAAACCGCCTAATCATTCAAGTCTTTGCTTTGGAGTCTCTAAATTATACGCCCTTTGGTTGAATCATAAGGACTTACCTCAATTTTTAGTCTATTTCCTGGTAGTATACGTATAAAACTACATGAAATCCTTTACGAAACAAAAACCAGAATAATTTTTTTGTTATCTAAACGAATCCGGAAGATACATACCATCGGTAAGTTGTTCAGTAATTAAACCCTCATGAATCCATTTTTGTTGTTTCATTCCAGGTAAAACCGCTTTGAAGTATCAACTAATGTAAGAGGGATAATATTATAAACTTGTCCTTTCTCTTTTTTCACAAATATGACCGTGTCGGCTATTAGAAAGATTACCATATATAACACAAAACTTCTCCGCCGATTCCTTCTAGTCGAGCCTTTCGGTCTGTCATTATACCTCGAGAAGTAGAAAGAATTACAACCCCCATTCCGCCTAAAATTCTAGGAATTCGTTGATAGTTAGAATATATTCGTAGACCGGGTCGACTGATCCGTTTTAAATTTAAAACATATGGTCCTTTCCTATTTCTTCTATGTCGTAGGGTTAAAACCAAAAAATATTTATTGCTTTCTTGATGTTTTCTCACGTTTTCAATAAAACCTTCTTGTAAAAGGATTTTAACAATATTTTCAGTGATGTTAGTAGATGGTATTCTAACTGTTCTTTTTTTATTCATGTCAGCATTTCGTATAGAGGTTATTATGTCAGCAATAGTGTCTTTACTCATGATAAACTAAGATTTTTGTTTCCCCCGAATTTTGATATAATCAACATGCTCTTTTTCTTTTTTTCTGAATTTTTTAATATTTATGAATTCTTTTTTTTTTTTTTTTATTTATATTTATGAATTATTAAAGATATATACGTGATAGATAAACAATTTACTAATTTACTAATTAATTAAATAAATTTAATTAATTTCATTCAAATACTATATTAAGGTCTTCCCCTATAATACTTCAGGTGCTAATGAAACTATTTTAGTGAAATTTAACTGTCTTAATTCCCGGGCGATCGCGCCGAAAATTCGGGTTCCTTTTGGATTTCCTTCTTGATCAATAACAACCGCAGCGTTGTCATCATATCGTATTATCATACCGTTGTCGCGTTTGAGTTCTTTACAAGTACGTACAATGACAGCTCGGACCACTTCTGATCTTTCTAGAGGTGTATTTGGTACTGCTTCCTTGATTACAGCAACAATAATGTCACCAATATGAGCATATCGTCGATTACTAGCTCCTATGATTCGAATACACATCAATTCTCGGGCCCCGCTGTTATCCGCTACATTCAAATGGGTTTGAGGTTGAATCATATCATTTTTTTATCGGTTTTTTCTTTTTCAATGCAAAGGTATAAATAAAAAAAGAAATATTATTTGTTCAAAACAAAAAAAGAAACCTGCAATTGTTTTTTTTTTTCATCCCAAAAACTCCTTTCGTTTGTTTCTACACTCCTATCCAGAAAGAATGAATTGAGTTCGTATAGGCATTTTAGATGCCGCTATTGAAATAGCCCTTCTAGCTATATTTTCTGCTACTCCGCTCATTTCATAAAGTATTCTACCGGGTTTAACAACAGCTACCCAATATTCGGGAGATCCTTTCCCCGAACCCATACGTGTTTCTGTAGGTCTTACTGTAACAGGTTTGTCTGGAAATATGCGTACCCATATTTTTCCACCGCGGCGTGCATTTCGTGTCATTGCTCGCCGCCCTGCTTCTATTTGTCTAGATGTGATCCAAGCGGGTTCAAGCGCTTGAAGAGCATATCTACCGAAGCAAATACGATTACCTCGATAAGATATTCCTTTCATTCTTCCTCTGTGTTGTTTACGGAATCTGGTTCTTTTGGGGTTATAGTTGATGGTTGTTTAGCAATTCCATCCATCTCTACTACAGAACCGG